TATTTTTTTACTTATGAAAAACTCTCTTTTCCCCCCACAAACCCATTCTTTACAACCCAGACTCAATTCATCATGTGTTATTTCTTCTTTTATTTCTTCTTTTTTTTTTTCATTAAACCCCGATCAGGGGGGGTGGGACTTGCACCCACATCTTTAGCTTTGAAGGCTAACAGTCTACTTTAACCTAACCCCCTCAATTGGCTTTCACCTTACAACCCCCCCTCCTTGGATGCGATAAAAACATTAATAAGAGAGTTAGACAACTCCCCAAATAAAAGGGACAAGACCAATCAATATAATTAAAACATAGTTAAAGACCAAACCCGATTGTAAATTACTAAGACCTTGCGTTATTTTAACTAAAAAGTAAGACACCCCCTTGGGGCCCACCAACTCTAATGTGCCTTTATCGATGGTCCGATGCGAAATTAAATGGCCCCCCACTCACACCCTCTCCACCAAAAAATGATTTAAAATATAGTTAAACTGCCAAGCAGAGCATAAAAAAGTATAACTTATTCGGCCAATAGACGAAGGGGGCGTCCTAAAAAGATGTGCCAAATAATAATAAAGCGCAATAACAAATGTAATCCCCCCCAAACTAAGAAAGACCGGCATTAATTTAATAGAGCTGGGAACGATAGGGGAGATTGTTATTTGAAAAGATCAAGTCGCCTCTTTAGCCAAATAACCCACAAAAAGACTCCCTAAAGCTAACAAAACTAGAGGGAAAACTAAACTTCAAGAGCCCTCATGAACACGCATAAAAACCTCCTTTCTAGAGTTGGTATTAGATAAAAAAGCTAAATAAACCAATCGAGTCGAATAGAGGGCGGTTAATAAGGCAGAAAAGGCCCCCAATCAATAAGCAAAAGTTAAATAATATTGATCATGGGCCAACTCTAAAATTAAATCTTTAGAATAAAACCCTGTTAAATAAGGAAACCCCATTAAAGACAAAGAGCCAAGAACGACCATTATATAAGTAAGGGGAATGGGCCCTACCAACCCCCCCATCTTCCTTAGATCTTGTTCGTCAGACAAAGCATGAATTACAGACCCAGCACTTAAGAATAATAGAGCCTTAAAAAAAGCATGATTCATTAAATGGAATAGGCCTATGGAGTAATGGGAGATCCCACAAGCCACCACCATATACCCCAATTGACTACAAGTCGAATAAGCGACCACTTTTTTTAGATCATTTTGAACCATTCCAACTGTAGCTGCCATAAACACTGTTAGAGACCCAATAATTGTTACAACCATTAAAGCCAGCGGGGCTTGCTCTAAAAAGGGAGAAGATCTAATTAATAAAAAAACACCCGCCGTTACCATAGTGGCCGCATGAATCAGGGCAGAGACCGGAGTTGGTGTTAAAATTAACTGAAGACCCACTTCAGCCCACTACTACTCTCATAATAGACAGGACTCTATCTTCTACTTTACAACTTATTTACTTTTAATAGAGCGAAGCGCCCCGACACACTCTATTTGTTTGATAAAGTATAAGAGCAAATTTTTTCATCTAGCAATCTGTAAACCAGACCCCCCACTAAAGAGCAAACCCCTTCTCAATTAATGTAATACGATTGTATCCGCCAAATAAATAGTAGTCAATAAACAAAAGACATACGCTTGAATTACTGCAACCGCCACTTCTAATAGTGTTATAAAAACCATTATTAATAGAGGAAAAAAGCCCACAAACCCATTAACCATTAACAAATTAAAACCAAATCCAGCTAAAATAGCAAATAATAGATGCCCAGCCGACAAATTAGCTGCCAGACGAACTCCTAAGGAAATGGCCCTAGACATATAACTTACCGTTTCTATTAATACTAAAAGGGGCGCCAGACCCAAAGGAGCACCGCCCGGCATTAATATACTAAAAAAATCTCATTCAAACCCCCAAAGCCCGGCTAAAGTCACACCTATTATTATTGAAAATGATAGGCCCAATGTAACTACTATATGAACTGTAGGAGTAAAGACATAAGGAAATAAGCCTAACATATTCAAAAACACTATGAAAAAAAAAAGAGAAATAATAAAGGCAAAATACTTTAATCCCTCCGACCCTAAGTTATCTTTTACGACACCATGAAAATGGTCATAGATGGATTCAATAACAGATTGCCATCTATCCGGGATTAATTGAGCTCCTCTAAACAATAATAAAACGACAATCGCTGCAATTATCATCATCATCGATGAATTAGTCAAAACGATCAGACCCACTATTTTAAATTGATCAAAATAAGCGCCACTCATCTATATTCTATCTGGAAAGAGCAATCTTCGGACTGAAGCACAACTCCCATGTCAAAAAGACAATTTAGTTATTTTTCGTATCCTGGCCCCTGTATATATAAAACTTTTATTGCACATATCTAAAGAGGAATCCTACATCTTGTTTTACTATAATCCAGAGAAAAACTATCCTTCGCCCCAAACTTAAAACGTGCTATTTATATAAAATTTTTTAAAAACTACCCGGGCCCCTAACTCAATTTGTCATAAGCACGACTTGTCTGAAGAAAAATCTCTTGTTTCTTCGCCAGAGGCCCTACTTCTGCCCCGACTTCTTGAGTTAATACCATCCCCCCTATCATTGCCACCAATAGTATAAGACTAGCTAAAATAAATAAATAATAACAAACTATATATAAGATACGTCCAAGTGCTTCAATATTATGGTACTTCATTAAAAACCAAGAAGACGCCAAATCTCAAGCCCCCCCCCTCTCCCCCCAAAAAGAGGTTCGATGAGCATAGGGGCCCCCCACTATTAATCAACTTGAAGCCACTTCCGAAAAGAAAAAAGTTCCAATTGTTAAACCAATAGGGGCATAATTTGTCATATCGGCCTCTCCCCCCCATCGAAAAGCAGGCGGGAAATCGGTTAAATTCAACAACATAATTACAAACAAAAACAAAATGGCAATGGCCCCCACATAGATTATTAAAAACATTAAAGCAACAAAATCTATCCCTAATAAAAGAAAAAGGACGGCAGAGCCCACAAAAACAACAATCAACCAAAAAATAGAATGAACTGGACTAAGAGTTGATATCACCATTATCCCAGAGCCCACAATTACAAATGCTAACACATGAAAGCCCACCCCAATCAGTCCAACCAACACTAAACAACGACACCCTCCCTTTCCCCGGGGCCTCGAAGGGCCCCCACCCAACTGTCTAACCAACTACGCCCCCCCCGGGCTAAATACTATCGCATTTTTCACGGAGTCTATAATTATTGAAGGGATTATTCCCCCCCCCCCAATTCCTATTACTAAAGGGGAGACGGCTAAAAGCTCACCCCGATTTAAATCTCTAGTAAAAAGAAGATAATTGGAACCACCCCCAAAACTAATTCGATTATATAAATAAAGAGAATACGCCGCCGACCAAACCATACCTGAAGTAACTAAAACCCCAAGCCCCAAATTATATTCAACAGCAGCTAACAATGAAAAAAATTCTCCAACAAAATTACAACTTAAGGGAATTCCCATATTAGTTAATGACAAAATCATCATTATAGTAACAAAAATTGGCATTGTAAGAGTCGCCCCCCGACAATATTTAATAAGACGAGTATGATGACGTTCATACAAATAAGTAATAGCAATAAAAAGAGCCGAACTAACAAAACCATGGGCCAACATCATAAAGACCGCCGCCACCAACCCCTCTATTGTATGAGTAAATAAACCTAAAGGCACCAACCCCATGTGCGCTACGGAAGAATAAGCAATAAGCCGCTTAAAATCCACTTGCCGACAAGTAATTAGGCTTCCATAAATAATAGCAACTACACCTAGCATGACTATTAGAGGAGCCAGATATTCCGAGGCTGCTGGTAAAATCGCCCAAGAAAACCGCAAGAACCCATAGCCCCCTAACTTTAACAATATTCCCGCCAATATTACCGAACCAGAAACTGGGGCCTCCACATGAGCTTGGGGCAATCAAATATGAAAGGGTATTTGCGGGATTTTAACCGCCAAACTAAAAAAAACGCCTACCAATATTCATTTTTGAGCACAAAAAGGGAGTTGGATATTTAATAATATTTGATAGTCGGTTGTTCCTGTGTTTCTATATAATTGAAATATGCCAAAAAGCATAAACACTGACCCAGCGAAAGTATAAAAAAAAAAATAATAAGAAGCACGCACCTTTTCTTCTCTTGAACCTCAAACACCAATCAAAAGGAACATGGGAATTAATATTCCCTCAAACAAAATATAGAATAAAAGCAAATCAAGTACTAAAAACACTCCAATTAATAAAGCCTCTAAAAATAATAGACACAATAAAAACTCTTTAAACAAATATTTAATTGACTTTCAACTAATTAAGATACAAATTGGTATCAATAACGCAGTCAAAATAAAAAAAAACAAGGAGACTCCGTCTAAAGCTAAAATAACCGGGCCCCATTGAAAATTTAAGATTGGGGAAAAAATTCACTCTATTTGATCGATAATTTGAAATTGACCCTCCACATCAAAGGCCCCCCACAAAACTAGGGTGCAAGCCAAAATGGCTAGCCCCCACTCAAGTGCCACTCTTTTTAATTTATCTCCCTCTTCTCGAGGCACTCCCATCACATGAGCCATCCCCATAAAAAGTAAAAGGAAAACCAGGCTTAGGCCATCTATCAAACAAAACACAACTCAGTTAAAATCATCCACCAACAATCTAATAGGGGCATACGAGCCACCCTTGAAAAATTTAATTAAAATTATTTATAAGCTAACTAATAGGTAAAATTCTTCATAATTCTAATCCCACGGCAGAATTTATCTCTATTAAACTAGTGTACAAAGGCGTATATAGCCACACATCCGCTCCCACATTATATAATAATCCAACAGTTTGAAAGACCAGTCCTAAATGTTCCTGATTCGTGATTAAATAGTATAATATCATCTTCTTTTTTAATTCCACGGAGCTCTTCATATTTGGACGTAGGGGAGATTCTTCATAATTGGATATAAGAGAATATAACAGCTTCTTAATTCCACAAACGCTCTCCCACACTAGTGCAAGAAAAGCCGAAACTCTCCACACTAGTCCAAAATACTCATAATAAGAGCATCCTCAAGAGCCAGTCCCCCCACCCTTACTATGTTACGACTTACTCCATCTCAAAGTTACACTACACCCCAACAATAGGGGGCATTTGAGTAACCACTCTTGACCAAGGCGACGGGCTATTTGTACTAACACTGCATCAATTTCACCAGAACGCTCTACTTTCTAATTACTATCAAATCCAACTTTCAGTTATCTTCCAGCCACCTCCCGAACTCTTACTTTAGGGTTCCACCTTCAAAATCTCCCATTGTATAAGAAAATGTAGCGCATCTAATCCCCAAACATTAGGACAATAAGACCTGACTTCATCCAATAATGGCACCGCTCCGAAGACGATGGAGTGCCAACCACTGGGTTGAATCCGTTTTACATTTAATACACAAATTGACGACGGCCATGCAATACCTGTTAAAGGGCGAATTCAAGTTTGGGTAAGGTCTCTCGCGGACTATCGAATTAAACGACACGCTCCTCTGATCATAGCAGTGAACAGCCAAGTTTTTTGAATTTAAATCTTGCGATCATACTACTCAAGCGAAAAATTTATTACCCTTTAGGATTGTCTCACATCTTCTTCATTATTTACAATATAGACTACCAGGGTCTCTAATCCTGTTTGCTCCCCATACTTTCGTGTAACAACGGAGCAGTTGGCGCACCTCCCATGAGATAAATTGCCTTCGCGTTTAGAGTTCTTTTTTCTATCTACACATTCCACCCCTACAGAAAAATTCCATTTACTCTCTTGTCGGGATAAGCCCCTCACACCCTTTACGCTTTTTCCTATAATACTAATCCTTAAGTTTCACCGCGTCTGCTGGCACTTAATTAGACAGATTAAGTTATACGCCCCTTCTATGTCGCACTTTCGTACATTGCATAAAGTTATATACTGCTGCCTCAGGAGCTTTCCGCTCCCTTTTTGAGCCCTCCCTTTGCTTCAGTGAAAAGATGGCTTCCAGTTTAAAGCCACGCATCCTGGGCAAGGTGGCCTTTTATACCACCTTCGACCTAATACGACTCCAGCCCCGCCCCAAAACTTAGCTCTCGGGTTTCCTCACCTGTTCGCACGTTTTGTCCCCTCTTTAACCGTCATCCACTAGCATGTATAAGAAAGACACGTATATTCCTAGTTCCCCAAAACCAAAGGATTTTTAAAAATATTTAAACAGAACCCCACTAAACAATAAAAAGCTTAGGCTAAGTATACCCACTAATATCTAACAAATAAGAACCAAAGCCATTAAAACCCCCCTCTATTTAAGAAACTATTTTAAAAAGCAAAAAAAGTAATTACACCGCTCTCCATTAAAACAACCCCCCTACCGCCCAATGAGCCAATTGTAACCATAAATTAGGAGAGGGCATTGTAAATCCAATAATATACAAACCAACGCCAATTAACAAAGCTTTTCTTAAATTTATTCTATTTTCTTTTTTAAGCGTTTTTGAACTAATTAAAAGAGAATAGCTGGCCTGAAAATAAATAATTTTGACTATTCTTACATAATAAACACCCGCCACTACAGAACAAACCACAGCCAAAATAAAGATTAAATAATACTGATAAACCACACCAGACAGTAGAACCAACCACTTACCTAAAAACCCCACTAAAGGGGGAATTCCAGCAATCGAAAGAAAAGTCAAAGCCAAGGTTAAAGCTAAAACAGGTAATCTCCTCGAAAGCCCACTAAACTCTACAATTAAACTCTTTATAGTACCTAAAGCCAATATTATAGTAAAAACACAAATAGACATTGTTACATACAAAACCATATACACTAAACTAGCCTGAATGCTCTCAAACGACCCAATCCCTATCCCCCAAAGTACAAACCCCATATGTCCAACGCCACTGTAAGCCAACAACCGTTTAACCTTGGTTTGATTTAAAGCACCGAGCGCCCCCACAAGCAGCGAAAAAATAGTCCCAACTAACAAAATATTTACAGCCGGCCCAATTGACACCAAAATAGAAAAGACGCCAACTTTAGGTACTATGGTCAACAGGGCGGTCGTAGTTGTAGGTGCCCCATCATACACATCGGGCGCCCACATATGAAAAGGGGCGACAGACAATTTAAATAGGAGAGCCACCACTATTAATAAGATTCCTATGGGAACCCGGGCCTCGGAGAGAGAACACCCTGAATTAAGTACTAAATTTATATATGATATATGAACCCCCCCCGTTAGTCCACACAATAAAGCACACCCAAATAAAAATAAACCGGAGGAAAGTGCACCTAGTACAAAATATTTCAAGCCAGCCTCCGCACTATGTCCAGACCCCCCCCCTTGAGCAGCTAATATAAAGAGGGAAAGAGTAGATAGTTCAATGGCCAAAAAAACAGAAAGTCAATTACTAGAAGAAACTAGACAAAGACTCCCTAATGCTACCATTAAAATTAAAACTGGTAAGTGGCCATTTGTTTGAAAAAAAGAAAACTTCAGAAAGACTACCTTTCCCGGCTCCACCATCAATAAAACAGCAACAGAGCCTATAATAATAATTAATTTAGCCATCTCGGTCCAACTATTTATAATCCATAACTCACCACACCCCTCTACATATAAGAAAGTCCACCAAAACTCAAACCAAAAAGAAAGGCCCGCCCCTACTTCGCCTATAATTAATAGTATTAAAGCCGAAGGGCTTAAAATCAAACCATTAATGCTAACAAACACCGTTCCCAATATCAAACCGTTTAAAACAGAAAAAACGCTTATTATTCACTCCACCCACAAAATTAAATTAAATCCAGGAGTGTGAGCCCAGCCGCTATCTCTCTTCAAACAGATCCATCAAGAAACACCCGCGCCTTTAGGCAGGCCCGACATCGTGCCAAATAAACAGCTCCAGAACCGTTCAAAACCCATTAATAAGGGCATTAGTATATTCGAAATGTCTGGCATGAACATATAGTGCTGGCCCCAAGTTCCACTAAAACCCCTCCTTGTCTTGAGACAAAGATAATATCCAATTAATATATCTGTCTAAAGAAACTGCCTCTATTACTATGGGCATAAAAGAATGATTTGCCCCACAAAGTTCCGAACATTGACCATAAAACAATCCCGGTCTTTTAACAAAGAGCCCCGCTTGATTTAATCGACCCGGAACCGCATCTATTTTTAAACCCAGTGCAGGGACAGCAAACGAATGTAAGACATCCGCGGCAGTTACCAAGATTCTGACATGCGTCTTGATAGGAACAATCAATCCATAATCTACTTCTAATAGCCTAAAATCTCCACTATTTAAATCCGATGTTGGAACCATATAAGAATCAAACTCCAACGTTTCTTCTTGATAATCGGAATATTCATAAGATCAATACCATTGGTGTCCAACTGCTTTAATTGTCAAAGCAGGGCCCACAATCTCATCCATCAAATATAATAGTTTTAAAGAAGGAGAGGCTATAAAAACCAATATTATAGCCGGAATAATTGTCCAGACTATCTCTAATAGAGTCCCGTTAATCAAATTTCTATCATAAGACTCACCATTTAAAGCCTCAACGATCAACCATAACACCACTATAATAATAATAACCAATAAGAACATAATCTGATCATGAAAAAAAATTATCTCCTCCATCACAGGGTCCGCCGCGTCCTGCAAACCCAAGTGTCAAGGTTCCGGGATATCTCTCTTTCCGCATATATTGACGATATAAAAAAAACTATTTAACATTTGCACCCAATTTTCTCTTGTAATAAAACCCACCCCCCGGTTTCAGAAGGGCTATGAACCCCATCAATAAATACAAAGATATAAAAATAATCACACCACATCCACAAAATGCCAATACCAGCTGGCCGCCTCAAACCCAACATGTTGACGATAAGTAAATTGATTAAATTTTAATCTAACCAAACAAACAGTCAAAAATGTGGTCCCTATTATAACATGAAGGCCATGAAACCCAGTTGCCACAAAAAAAGTAGAACCATAAACCGAATCCGAGATAGCAAAAGGCGCCTCATAATACTCAATTGCTTGTAGCCCCGTAAACAAAATACCCCAAAAAATAGTAAATGACAGACCCCTAGTGGCCTCTTTTTCTTTATCACTAATTATAGCATGGTGAGCCCAAGTGACTGTAACACCAGAGCTTAATAAAACAGCAGTATTTAATAAAGGAACTGAAAAAGGATTTAGGGGGTTTACTCCCTGAGGGGGTCAAACGACACCCAGCTCAACAGTTGGGGCTAAACTACTATGAAAAAAAGCCCAAAAAAAAGAAAAAAAGAAAAGAACTTCAGAGAGTATAAATAAAAGCATTCCATATCTTATCCCCTGTTTAACCACCAAAGAGTGATACCCCTGGAAAGTAGACTCTCTAATAACATCTTGCCACCAAACAAACATAATTATCACAACCACCAAAACTCCTATATACATAACTTGACTTATGCCATAGTGAAAGTACACAACACTACCCACAGTAATAAAAAAGGCCCCTCCAGCTCCCAAACATGGCCAGGGAGAGGGCTCGACTAAATGATAGGGGTGACATAAAATAGTTTGCATTATAAAACCCCCCTCCAACAAACTTAAAAAACACCACTCCCAACTTTAAAGAACTGTTCTTAAATATCTACCAGAAAACTGCCCCGCACCTTCCAAACCACTTTATGTCAAATTGTGCTCTAAAAGGACCGGCAACATTACCTCCCAATTACTGTATGAAGCGCGAATAAATCGCTATTTGTTAAATATCCTAAACTATTCATTTTTTTCTAATTTTAAAAGAGAAGTGTTTTCCATATAAGTATGAGAGAGAGGAGGAGAAATGTGGACCCATTCTAAAGAAGCCCCACCCAACCCCATATTATCAACTCAGCCCACAAATGGCTCTTCTCGAATATAGAGATCATAGATAATATACAGAAACCAAACAATCCCCACCAAAACAATCGCCGAACCGAGAGAACTCACAAGATTTCAACCAGCAAAACTATCTGCGAAATCCGAATATCGTCTTGGAAAACCGGTTAAACCTAAAAAATGTTGTGGAAAAAAGGTCAAGTTAATCCCCACAAATATCAACCAAAAGTGAACTTTACCATAAAATTCATTATAACAATACCCAGTAATTTTCCCCACTCAATAATAAAAACCACCAAATATAGCAAAAACCGCCCCCATAGACAACACATAATGAAAATGGGCCACGACATAATATGTGTCGTGTAAAACAACATCTAGAGAACTATTCGCTAATACAACCCCCGTCAAACCCCCTAGCGTAAATAAGAAAACAAAACCTATGGCCCAAAGCATAGGAGTGTCTAATCTCAAAGTTCCGCCATAAACAGTGGCCAACCAACTAAACACTTTTATTCCAGTTGGTACCGCAATAATCATAGTTGCCGCAGTAAAATACGCCCTTGTATCCACATCCATTCCACTTATATATTGAGGGAGCCACCATAGAAGCAACCTCTCCCCGGGGCGGCACCCCGAGCCTGGACTGTACCTTAATCCCAACACCTTCTTTCGTCTATAAAAATTTTTACTTACTTATTTCATACACCCCATTAAATTAGGCCCAGATTCCTTCTTAAAACCAACCCCAATACTCTTCTTCACTTCGTAAAGGCAATTTTTTTTTTAGTTCATAAAGAGTGTCCCTTAAAAAGATCCATTATTCTAACCAAAACCCCCCTCTGATTCCCTTCTCAAATATAAACGCCATCCTTTTTATTAAATCTAAAAGTGCCCCCCCATCCGCCTTTGAATTGCTCCAAAACAAACCCGTCCTTAACACTTTGTACCAGGGCCAAAACCCAAATTACTTCTTTTTTGGGCCCCCTCTTTAAACGATACTTAAAATTAATAATAAAAAGGCCCCCCCCCTCGACAAACCCCACAAACCAATCTTCAAAGAGGCCAACAGAAAACCCCTTTAATTGATAGCTCAAAACAAAAGCCCGCTCCCCCCTAATTCTCTCTAAGGCCCCCCTCGTCCTCCCTATGTCACAAAAAGGGCCTTTATTTTCAAGAGATATTAAAGCCCCCCAAGCCCTCTCTAAATCGTAAAAACGAGGAGTTCAAGGTTTTCCTTCTAATAAAAAGAAAACACCAAAGAAATGGGTTTTATCTATAAGAGAATATCTCCCTAACAGATCCGACTTTAAAACCCTCACATGTCCATGTCCTAATCGACGTTTTATATAATAAAGAGTCGGAGTCTCCTTCAAACACTGCCAAATAGAGAGCGTTATATTAAACCCCCCTACACCATAACCCCCCTTTTTAAGAACAAAAACCCAACCTACAGCCTCAACAAACCCAATCAACCATTGAAGGTCTTGGAAGGTGGAAGGCTGTTTATTATTATTAAGTCCGAATCTCCCACATGCAGTCTCTAAGGACCCTAAAACGCCCCTTTCTCAGAAAAAAAAAGATCTACCAAAGGGGGGTTTAGTTTCCTGCTGATTAACCCCAGGAAGATAAAATTTTTGCTGCCTTAGTTTGTAAGACAAGAGTCTTACCGATCCCTCTGTAGATTGGAAAACAAGAGGGGAAAAACGAACATTTATTCCCAAAAGATTGGCTCAGCATATAGCAGGACAAAGCGCAAAAATATTACTATTTTCAATGGCTAAAGTCAACCGTGAACATGTGATGAGCTCACACAATAAAACCCAATATTCCAATAGAAAGCATTGCATAAACCATTCCTAAATACCCAAAAATCTGTCTCTTGGCAACAAAAGTCGGTATAATTTGAGAAATCATTCCAAAGCCAGGTAATATTAATATATAAACCTCTGGATGTCCAAAAAACCAAAACAAATGCTGAAATAAAATAGGGTCCCCCCCCCCTGCAGGATCAAAGAAAGTAGTGTTAAAATTTCTATCCGTCAAAAGCATAGTTATACCCCCAGCTAATACTGGTAAAGATAATAATAATAAAAAAGCAGTAATCAATATAGACCACACAAATAGTGGCATCCGATCCAACGTTACTCCTGGAGCCCTCATATTTAATATAGTTGTTATAAAATTCATTGCCCCCAATATTGAAGACGCCCCGGCTAAATGGAGGCTAAAAATAGCCATATCCACAGCCCCCCCGGAATGTGCTTGAATATTAGATAAGGGGGATAAACCCGTTCATCCTGTGCCAACTCCTTGTTCAACAAAGGCAGAGCCTAATAATAAGATTAAAGCCGGGGGCAATAACCAAAAACTAATATTATTAAGTCGTGGAAAAGCCATATCGGGTGCCCCAATGTATAGTGGCACTAACCAATTTCCAAACCCCCCTATCATTACTGGCATAACCAAGAAAAAAATCATAATAAAAGCATGTGCAGTAACAAGTACATTATAAAGATGATCGTCCCCTAACATTGCCCCCGGGGCAGAAAGCTCCAGTCTTATTAACACACTAAAAGCCGTACCTATCATACCAGCCCCAACCCCAAACACTAAATATAACGTGCCGATATCCTTATGATTAGTAGAAAAAACTCAACGAGTTAAATATAAATTGGTTCCCATCCTCTTTCTCTCATTTTTTAAACCCCCAATATCTTTCTTAATCCTACCGGACATTTAACCGGCCGCCTCACTACAAGTTAAAACTGCCCCCAAACAGAGACAACTTCTTTAGTTAATGCTAAGCCACCTTCGAAAACACCCCCCCCTCCCCTTATAGATCTTCTTATAAGCCAATTAATTTTAATAGTGGGTAAAACAAAAAACACCAACAGGAAAAACAATAAGAACAAAACAAATAAAGTTCACCTATATTGAGTCAAATAAGTAATAGTGTCTAATTGCGGCATCTCCATTTCTTGAAAGCCCCGCCCACCAGAGCATATTTATTAATGAAAATTGCCTCCGCCCTTTTAACAACCTGAGCCACATTGTCTATCCATAACCAAAAGCTGACTAATCTTTAGATAACACTTTTGTACTAATAATACACCTATTCTCACTCCAACCCCATTTTAATCCACTCATAAATCAAACCTAAAGTTAAAATCCCTAAAAATACTACCATAATTCAAAAACCAAAGGGGGCGATTTGATTATAGATTACACACCAAGGGAAAAGAAAAGATATTTCTAAGTCAAAAATTAAAAACAAAATACCAACTAAAAAGAATCGCACCGAAAAAGGGCGTCCAGGAACTCCAAAGGGCTCAAACCCACACTCATAAGCCGAAACTTTCTCCCGATCCGGCTGTTTCACCCCTAAAAAATAAGAGGCGCCAGAAAAAAAAGCAGATAAAACTACACTAAAAATTAATAAAAAGAAAAGGCTATAAAATTCTATGTTCACTATAATAACCCAATCCGCCCAAATAGTATTGCTCAGGCCAATCCCCCATAATAATTTTTCTTTTAACCCCTAAGCGAACTTAAAGACTTAAGAAGTATTGTTCCTCTTATTCGATAATAAGCAACCATAATGGCTAACCCTATGGCGGACTCCGCCGCCGCTATTGTTAAACCCATAATTGTAAAGACTTGTTCAATTAAAAGATCTCTTTCTATGGAATTAATTAAAAACAAAAAAAAAGCCGCTAATCAAACCAATTCAATAGAGACTACCACTATTATAAAATGGCCTCTATTAAAAACCACCCCCCAACCCCCCAATAATAACAATACCACAGCTACAATTATATACCTATAATACACTATTTAAACAATAGAAAAAAAACCCATATGTATTTTTACTTAAGTCTGAACACTACTCCAAAGAGTTAGTCTAAGGACCAATCTTTAAATAAAGGGCATCATTAATTAAAAAGCACACAGAACTTCGGTTTATATACAACCACTTTCCACTCTCAAAAAAAATAATAGTTGATTTTCTAATTCCCCTAACAAAGGAACTCAAATAAAAAAATAAGAAAAGTAAAAAAAAGAGACTAATTGCCCAATTACTATAAAAGGCTCTTCAACCACCTGAGACCCAATCCAAGTAAGAAGAAAAAAGTCCACTACTAAAAATCAAAAGGCCAAGCGCCCAAAGGGGCGAAATGGCAAGCCTCTTAATCAACTCCGATGGAGTAATGGAAGAAAAAATAAGATTAATATACTAAAAAACATAGAAACCACTCCCCCCAATTTATTGGGGATCGAACGTAAGATCGCATAAGCAAATAAAAAATACCACTCAGGCTGAATATGAACTGGAGTCACCAATGAATTGGCTTGAATAAAATTTTCTGGGTCACCTAATAAATTAGGGGCTAGGTATACAATAACACTTAATAACATGATCGTAACTACCATTCCATATCAATCCTTAGATGTGTAATAAACATGAAAGATCACGTCATCCACCGGGCCCTTAACTCCGATCGGACTATTCGACCCCTCTACATGTAAATAGATTAAATGAACTCCAACTAAAATTGCTAAAAGAAAAGGGAATAGAAAGTGAAGACTAAAGAATCGAGTGAGCGTAGCGCTAGAAACACTAAATCCCCCCCAAACCCATTGAACAATATCTGCTCCCACATAAGGAAAAGCAGACAATAGGTTCGTAATAACCGTGCCCCCCCAAAAAGACATTTGGACTCAAGGTAACACATAGCCCATAAAAGCAGTACCCATGGTCAAAACAAATATTATTAGACCAACTCGCCAAACCGAAGTTTTAGTATAGCCCCCATAATACAAACTTCTACCTATATGAATATAGAGGCACAGAAAAAACAGAGAAGCCCCATTAGCATGAAAGTATCTTAGTAAAAAACCATAGTTTACATCGCGCATAATATGTCCCACCGAGGCAAAAGCCAAACCGACCTCCGCACAATAGTGCATTGACAAAAAACACCCGGTTACTATTTGCATAACTAAACACAGCCCTAACAAAGAGCCAAAATTCCACAAATAACTTATATTAGAAGGAGACGGCAAATCCACCAATACACTATTCATTAGAGATAAAAGAGGATTCACTTTTCGCAATGGCATAGGAAAACCCCCCCCAGATCGAACTGCACGCCCACCCTAAGTTGGAAAACTCATAAAAAAAGGTTGGCTCTATCTGCTTTAGATACACCCAACTAAACATAATAGAGAGCTTTTTACCCCCTATAAAAGAGAAATACCTAAAATCTCAAAATAGATTCTAACTACTTTCTCCGGCCACTATAAACTAACCTCCAAAACCCCTTAATTCCAATAAAAAACAGATCTTTTTTACTAATCTTTCTCTAAACTTAAGCCTCCTTGTCTTGAAAGAATAGTTTTTAGACTTAAATAGGAGGGGGGCCATTTAATCCAAAAAGAATACTAGCCACAAAAGTTACGATTCCTAAACTTAGAGGTAAATACGCCTTTCACAACAAGGCCATAAGCTGATCATACCGAATTCTAGGAAAAGAAGCCCTTACTCAAATAAATAATAAAATTATTAAAGCCACTTTTAGGCCAAACCACCCAGCCCCACCTCCAAAATATCTAATCGGAGAGAGTCACCCTCCCCAAAATAATATAGTTGTTAAACAACTCATTAATATAATATGAGCATATTCTGCCAGAAAAAATAAAGCAAAAGACATCGAGGCGTACTCTACGTTATACCCCGACACTAGCTCCGACTCTCCTTCTGTTAAATCAAAGGGGGCCCGGTTGGTCTCCGCCAAGGCTGAAGCAAAAAACATTATTGTAACAGGAAATAGCGGCAAAACAAACCAAACGCCACTATTTTGAGCCAAAACTATTTCAGTAATACTCAAAGAACCAACACACAAAAGAACCGAAATGATTATCAACCCAATAGAAACCTCATAACTAATCATTTGGGCCGCCGCCCGAATCGCCCCCAAAAAAGCATATTTAGAATTACTGGCCCACCCGGACATTAATATAGCATAGACACTTATGGAAGAAATAGCCAATACGTACAAAATCCCTATTTTTAAATCACTTATTAAAACCCCCCTCTCATAGGGCACTACCCCCCAAACAACTAAGGATAAAGTGAAAGAGAGCATCGGAGCCATTATATATACAAACAAATTAGTATGGTGCGGAATTACCATCTCTTTGGTAAATAATTTCACGCCATCAGCAAAAGGCTGTACCAACCCGGCCACCCCCACTACGTTTGGCCCCTTTCTAGCCTGCATGTACCCTAAAACCTTCCGCTCAGCTAAAGTTAAATAAGCTACTGCTATAAGCAATGGAACCACAACTATTAATACTTTTAAAAGTAAATAAACTATTGCCACGAGCATTTAAAAAGATCCAAAGTAGAACCCGATCCCCCAAACCACTTTTAAGTTAACCTTCTCAAAAATATCCGACAATGGTGCAAACATAACCTAACACCCCCACTTATAAGTAAATGAGTTTTAAAGATACTCTAGAACTCAAACAAAACTAAAAGATACACTATTTTTTATATCCATGAAAACCCCCCGCCCATATTAGACAGGAACCTTCTCCTCTACAGAACTTCAAACAACTAAATCAAATGTTCCCACTTTGGAGGCGATCAGCGATTAACAAAAAGGCACCTTCAAAAATTATCGAAGCCAATAGATTGATCGTAACTTATAAAAATAAGAAAACCACTAATTTTTCGATCCTTTCGTACTAGAAAACAGTTATATCAGTGTTTCTTCAAATTGTAGATAGAAACCAAGCTGTGTTACCACGCTTTTAACTCAAATCATGTACGGCTTTAATGGACGAACAGACCCACCCTTGGGAGCGACTGCACCCCAGGATGCCGCAATTCAACATCGAGGTCGCAAACATCGTCATCAAGAAAACCCCTCAAACGCTATTGCGCTGTTATCCCCAGGGTAACTTTTATTTGTTTATCGTTAACTATTTCACCTTAAATTAACGGGTCACTGCAACCCACCATTACCCGCACAAGGCTCTTTTTAGTGTCTGCTCAGGGCTCCCCCTTCACAGTCAGACGACAACTATTAAATATGTATCTTAAGCCCACCTTCGTTACTTTTTAAAAGGCGATCGCCCCAACCAAACTGTCTAACTTACCTCATTTCTCTAACTTTATTCAAAAGAAGAGTCAGCCCTCTTAAAATAAAAGAGTGAATTTTACTAACAACAGTTAACACCACATAATCTAAACTATCTATTCGTCAGATAGACCACATAAGTCTCCAGTAAAGTTCCATGGGGACTTTTCGTCTAACAATTTGAATGTAGCATCTTCACTACAAATTCAATTTCACAGGGGATTTTCTTAAGACAGTGAGACCTTCGTGACACCATTCATACCGGCCAACAATTAATTGACTATTGATTACGCTACATTTTCACGGTCACGGTTACCGCGGCCATTCAATTGTCTTTATAATATCGGCCCTACCGACCCCTTTAGATACAACCATTGGGCAGGTCTCACCCTTCATACTTCTACTTTCATATTAGCAAAGAGCTATGTTTTTGGTAAACAGTCGAGGCCTTGTGTTATAAAAACTCCCTAATGGAAGCCAAAAATTTGCCGAGTTCCTTAAAAAAACTTTCCCCTCCACTATCTCCCACTTGTGTTAGTTTACGACAGTACCAACTTTTAATAATTCTTTCCTGGCACTCTGTGCGTTTATTATTATCTCCCATCGAAGCGACCCTCGGCCGCCACCTTAGGGGCTGTATTACCCAAGCCCCAGGGTTGAAACTTGGAAACCTGGAGAAGTAGTTCAACAATTATTTACTCATGTTCACATTATCTCTTCTGATGCTTGGGCTCTCACTAAACCACCCAACAGCCCGTTCTACTACCAAGCAAACTTCGCCCTCAGAATTTCAGTTCTATTTTAGCCACCCTAATTTTAAGGATAAAAAAATTCTCAAGTGGACTACTACGTCCTCTTTCAAAGATGGCTGGCCCCAAGCCTACCTCCTCATTGTTTAAATCCCAGACTCCTTTTACACTTAACTATTTGGAGACAGCCCCAATCGATCTATGACTTTAACTTCTGATTAGGGCTCCCCCTTTTGACAATGCACTTTCTCGCCCACTGTCTGCCTGTCCACTTCGATTTTTACATTCATGGTCTCTCCCCCCCTTTCGAGCGATCATACTTTACCATAAAAATTCTTTTAACTCAAACCCCCCGGAATTGTGAACGCACTACTTCAATAGTTTTCGCAGAAAACCAGCTATCTCCAAGTTCGATTAGCCTTTCCCCCCCAACCATAGGTCATCCGAGGTTTTTGCCACAACCACCAGTTCGTTCCTTAAAACTGCCCATGGTTAGATCACTTGGTTTCGGGCAATTTGACTAAAGAGAGCACTCTCGATTTCTCTTTACCTCCATTCTCTTCTCCCGATACATTTTTAGGTCCTAACTTAAATTTGCCAAACTATATCTTATAAACCCATTATACAAAAGGTACGCTGTATTACAGCTGCTCTAAAGGACTGATTTCAAGATCTTTTCAATTCTCTTTCAACTTTCCTTTACAGTACTCTCTCTTTCGGTATGGAACTAACATTTAGTCTTAGATATGTGAGCACCTCTCTTCCACTATTTACTCGCCCCCAACAGACCATTGAACTATTCCACTTTCGCTCACCGCTACTTGCAGAATCTCGTTTGATTTCTCTGTGCCACTCTGGTACTAAAATGTTTCCTTTTCCAGTTTGCTTCATTACGTCTCCGTGTGGAAATGCGGCTCTCGAGCCCCTTTAACATCGCCTTTTCGAATCTTCCGTCCAATTTAGCCCATCCTAGTTATCCGCCCCCCCCTTTCATTTAAACCCAAACTCCCCAACCCATTTCACAAGGGCTCGCAGAGACGGGAGTCGAACCCGTTTCTTCACGTGATGAGCCTGACGACTTACCCTTTGTCCTCCCTGCCCCCCAACTTAAAAGTGATCAAGAGATAGGCTAATAAAACAGCAAGCGCACAATGTCTTATTAAAAAAAGAGAGTGAATTTTATTCCCTTTAACAAAGAACAACACTCTCTCCCCCCCCCCTCTACATGAAAATAATCGAAATTTATGTATATCTCTCTAAACTTAGGCTTGTAAAGTAGAATCACATTAAGTCTCGGAGGTTCCAACAATGGAGGGGGGTTTTAACAACCCAGATCTGTAAAACAAAAGTCCCACCACTCCCTCTGTAAATTGAAAATTTAAGAGAGAAAAGGTCCGCCCCTTTAAAAGCCCTAACCTTATCTTTTTAAACTCAATAGACCGATCTATTAAATCTAATTTCTAACCCCCTGTTTTGTTACCCGCTGATTGACTCTCCGAGCCCCCTATAAGGTTAAAAACTTAAAAAGTGCACCTTCAACTATTCCAAGCCTTCCCAGCGTATAGTGATTCAACGTCCCTAGCTAATTACTTAAACAAAGCGGCCCAACATTAACCCTCCATAGCGTCCGGCAACCAAGTGTGCAACCCCAACTGTGCAGATTTTCCAACCGCCCCCACAAACAATAGCAAACAAATTAAGGTAATATCACTAGTCGGAGCAGAAACAACAACCATGTTAAAAGCAGAAGAAAAATCTAAGGACCCAAAACGATCCAAAAGTACAAACATAGCCAAAACCAACCCCACATCCCCCACTCGATTAACTAACATAGCTTTTATGGCCGCTTTATTGGCCTCTACCCTAGTCAATCAAAAATTTATTAATAAATAGGAACATAAACCCACCCCCTCCCAACCAATAAATAACTGTGGATAATTATCGCTGGTAACCAATACAACCATCAAAAATGTAAAGAGAGACAAGTAAGACATAAAGCGAGGAATATGGGGATCCCCCTGCATATATGCCATAGAAAAAATATGAACTAAAGTGGATATAATTGTAACAACGAGCAACATTATCGCGACAAGACTATCAAATTGTAAACCGAAATAAACAGTTAATAGGTCAAAGTCTAACCACCTTCATAATTGGACATGTGTCGTAGAGGAGCTCAAGGTTGTTTCATAAAATATCAAAACACATCAAGATAAACTTATAATTAAACAGCTTGAAGTTAAAATCCCCGCCCCCTTCTCTCCTATCTTTCTTCCAAATAAACCAGAGACCATAGCCCCCACAAGGGGGGTAAACAAAACTAAAAGATACAC